AAAATTTTCTTAATAATTAATTTTACTAACAAATTTTTACAACAAACTTTAATTTACAATTTTTTTTTTTTTTTTTTTTTTAAAAAAAAAATTAAAAAGTTTTTAATAAAGTTTTATTTTAGCTTATAAATTTATTAAAAATTTAATTTATATATAAATTTTTATGAGAATTTTTTATTATTTTAATAATTATAAAAATAATTTTTTATTCGTAATAATTGGTATTATTAATTAAAGAAATTTAGAAATAGTAATATAAAATAAGTATTGATTTAATTTGTGCCAGCAATCGCGGTTATACAAATAATGCAAATAAATTATATTAATTTAAGTTAAATTTTTAAAAATTAATTAAATTAATTTATTAGGTGAAATTTTTAAATTAATTATAAAAAAAATAAAAATTGAAGCTTGGAAATTTTTTAAAAAGACTAGGATTAGATACCCTATTATTAAAAATATAATGTAAATAAATTAAGGTAGTAATAGTTATGTTCTTAAAACTTAAAAAATTTGGCGGTATTTTAGTCTATTCAGAGGAACCTGTTTAATAATCGATAATCCACGATGAACCTTACTTAAGTTTGTAAATAGTTTATATACCGTCGTTATTAAAATATTTTAAGAGAAAATTAATTTTTAAAATTTTATTAAAAAAATATATCAGATCAAGGTGTAGCTTATATTTAAGAATAAATGGGTTACAATAAAATTATTTAGATGAATATATATTTTAAAAAATTTATTGAAGGTGGATTTGATAGTAAAATTATAAAGAAAAATAATTTGATTTTAGCTCTAAAATATGCACATATCGCCCGTCACTCTTATTTTTAAAGTAAGATAAGTCGTAACATAGTAGATGTACTGGAAAGTGTATCTAGAATGCAATTTAAAGCTTATTTAGTAAAGTATTTCATTTACATTGAAAAGATTTTTGTGCAAATCAATATAAATTGAATATAATTTATTTATTAATTAATTAATTTTTTAAAATAATTTATTAAAAATAATTATAGATATTTATAGTTTTAGTATTTTTTAATAAAAAAATAATTTTAATTATAGTTAAATAGTATTGTAAAAGAAAATTTAAATAAATTGAAAAATAATATATTTAAAAAGAAAATTTAATTTATTGTATCTTGTGTATCAGGGTTTATTAAATAAAAATTAAATAATTAATTTTCTCGATTTTAAAAGAGTTAATATATTAAAAAAGTTAATGTAATAAAATTATTTTTAATAATATATTAGAAATGAAATGTTATTCGTTTTTAAAGGTATCTAGTTCTTTAAGAAATTAATTTAATTTAAAAATTTTAAATTATTTAATTAAATTATTAATTAAATAAATTTTTAATTTTAATATTTTATGGGATAAGCTATAAAATAAATTTTTAAAAATAAATAAATTAAAAATAAAAATATAAATTTAGAAATAGTTATTATTAATAAAAATGTTATAATTTATTTTATATTATTAATTATTTATTAAATTTTAAGTATTTATTAAAGTATTTATTATAATTTTGAAAATAAAAAAATAATGATAAAATTAGTATATAATTAATTTAATAATATTTTTTATTGAAAAGTTTTTTTAAAGAATTCGGCAAAAATAGTATTTGCCTGTTTAACAAAAACATGTCTTTTTTGAATTTTTAAAAAGTCTAACCTGCCCACTGAATTATTTAAATGGCCGCAGTATTTTAACTGTGCAAAGGTAGCATAATCATTAGTCTTTTAATTGAAGGCTGGTATGAATGGTTGGACAAGATATTAGCTGTTTCAAAAAAAATTTTTATAAAATTTTATTTTTTAGTCAAAAAGCTAAAATTTATTTAAAAGACGAGAAGACCCTATAAATCTTTATATTTAAATTATTATAATTTTATAGTAATTTTAAATTATTATAATTAATAATATTTTATTGGGGTGATAGTAAAATTTAATAAACTTTTAAAAATAAATTTCATTAATTTATGAATTTTTGATCCATTATTAATGATTAAAAAAATAAGTTACTTTAGGGATAACAGCGTAATTTTTTTTGAGAGTTCACATTAAAAAAAAAGATTGCGACCTCGATGTTGGATTAAGAGATAATTTTAGGTGCAGTTGTTTAAAATTTAAGTCTGTTCGACTTTTAAATTCTTACATGATCTGAGTTCAAACCGGTGTAAGCCAGGTTGGTTTCTATCTTTAAAAAATTAAAATATTTCAGTACGAAAGGACCTAATATTTAATAAATTATTATTTAATTAATTGAATGTAATTAATTTTAATAAAATTTAACTATTTTGGCAGATTAGTGCATTAAATTTAGAATTTATTTATGTAATTTTTATTACAAATAGTACTTGTTTTTAAAAGAAAATATTTTATTTATTATTAGAAGATTAATATTAATTATTTTTGTTTTAGTTAGAGTAGCTTTTTTAACTCTTTTAGAACGAAAAGTTTTAGGTTATATTCAAATTCGAAAAGGTCCTAATAAAGTTGGTTTAATAGGAATTGTTCAACCTTTTTGTGATGCGATTAAATTATTTACAAAGGAACAAACTTATCCATTATTATCAAATTATATTTCTTATTATTTTTCACCAATTTTTTCTTTATTTTTATCTTTATTAGTTTGAATATGTATACCTTTATTTATTAAATTATTTTCATTTAATTTAGGTTTATTATTTTTTTTATGTTGTACAAGTTTAGGTGTTTATACAATTATAATTGCTGGTTGATCTTCAAATTCAAATTATGCTTTATTAGGAAGTTTACGAGCTGTTGCTCAAACAATTTCTTATGAAGTTAGATTAGCTTTAATTTTAATAAGATTTATTTTTTTAATTGGAAGTTATAATATATTAATATTTTATAAATATCAAATATATATTTGATTTTTTTTTTATATATTTCCTATAGCTTTAGTTTGATTTAGAATTTCTTTAGCTGAAACTAATCGAACTCCATTTGATTTTGCTGAAGGAGAATCTGAATTAGTTTCTGGATTTAATATTGAATATAGAAGAGGAGGATTTGCTTTAATTTTTTTAGCAGAATATAGAAGAATTTTATTTATAAGAATATTATTTTGTGTTTTATTTTTAGGAAGAAATATTTTTACATTAATTTTTTATTTAAAATTAATATTTATTTCTTTTTTATTTATTTGAGTTCGTGGCACTTTACCTCGTTTTCGTTATGATAAATTAATATATTTAGCTTGAAAAAGTTTTTTACCATTTTCTTTAAATTTTTTATTATTTTTTATTGGATTAAAAATTTTTTTATTTAATTTAATTTAATGAATTTTTATTAGTAAAGTTAATAGAAAATTAAATTTCTATCTTATATTTTCAAAATATATGCTTTATCAAGCTCATTAACTAATTTAATAAATTATCTCATCATTTAGAAATTAATGGGTTTAATAAGAAATAAGAGAAATAAATGATTGTTAAAATCTGTCCAATTATAATATATGGATTTTCTACTGGTCGTGCACCAATTCATGTTAATAATAAAACTGTTATAATTATTATTCAAAAAAAAAGTTGATTAATTGGGTAAAATTGAATTCCTTGAAATTTTCTTAAATTATAAAATGGTAAAATTGCTAAAATTGCAATTGAAATTACTAAAGCAATTACTCCTCCTAATTTATTAGGAATTGATCGTAAAATTGCATATGCAAATAAAAAATATCATTCAGGTTGAATGTGAATTGGGGTAACTAAAGGATTTGCTGGAATAAAATTATCTGGATCTCCTAATAAATAAGGATTTATAAGAACTAATAAAATTAAAATTATTGTTGTTATAACAAATCCAACAATATCTTTAAAAGTAAAATATGGATGAAAGGGAATTTTATCAATATTAGAATTTAATCCTATAGGATTATTTGATCCTGTTTCATGAAGAAATAAAATATGAATTATTGTTGTTGCTAATACAATAAAAGGTAAAATAAAATGAAAAGTAAAGAATCGAGTAAGAGTTGCATTATCAACAGCAAATCCTCCTCAAATTCATTGTACTAAATCAATTCCAATATAAGGAATTGCAGATAATAAATTAGTAATAACTGTAGCTCCTCAAAATGATATTTGTCCTCAAGGTAAAACATAACCTATAAAAGCAGTTGCTATTGTTAAAAATAAAATAATTACTCCTACAAGTCAGGTTGGAGTAAATTTATATGAACCATAATAAATTCCCCGACCAATATGTAAATAAATACAAATAAAAAAAAATGATGCTCCATTAGCATGTAAAGTTCGTAATAATCAACCATAATTAACATTTCGACAAATATGGTCAACTCTTTTGAATGCTAAATTAATATCTGCTGTATAATGTATTGCTAAAAATAATCCAGTAATAATTTGAATTATTAAACATAAAAATAATAATGAACCAAAATTTCATCATATTGAAATATTAATTGGAGTTGGTAAATCAATTAATGCTCCATTAATAATTCTAAAAATTGGGTGTGTTGTTCGTAATGGTTTAAACATTAGTTAAATATTAATCGTAAAGGTCCTTTAAATAATTTTGTAATTTTTACAATTGCAATTAATGTAATTAATAAATAATTTATTAATAAAATATTAATTAAATTTGTTGGATAATTATATAATTTATTAATTGATAAAGAATTTTCTGTAATAAATGAATTTATATTAAAAATTGATAAAATTTCTATATTTTTATATTGAATTAATAAGTTTTTGTCAATAATAAATAAAATAAATAAAAATAAAATTATAATTAATGTTGATATTAATATTAGCTTAATTGATAAAGAAAATATTTCATTTGATGCTAAAGAAGTTACATAGATAAATAAAACAAGTATTCCACCTAAAAATACTAAAAATAAAATATAAGAAAATCAAAATGTTTTTGAAATTAAACCTGATATTAATGAAATTAATACAGTTTGAATTAATAAAGTTAATCCTATAGCTAATGGGTGTTTTATAAATATAAAAAAAAAATTAAAAATAAATAATAAAGAAAATAAAATTCATTGTATAATATCAAGAAATAGTTTAAATAAAATATTAATTTTGGGGATTAATGATAAAGAATTTCTTTTTTCTTGAAGTTTTAAAAGAATATATCTTATTTTTGATTTACAAGACCAATATTTTTATTAAATTATTAAAACAAATGTTAATTAATTTAAGTTTTAATTTAGGAATAATTTTATTTTTTATAGGAATTTTTAGTTTTGTTTTTAATCGAAAACATTTATTATCAATACTTTTAAGATTAGAATATATTGTTTTAAGTTTATTTTTATTATTATTTATTTATTTAAATATAATAAATTTTGAAAATTATTTTAGAATAATATTTTTAGTTTTTAGAGTTTGTGAAGGAGCTTTAGGGTTATCAATTTTAGTTTCAATAATTCGAACTCATGGAAATGATTATTTTCAAAGATTTAATATTTTGCAATGTTAAAATTTATTTTTATAATTTTTTTTATATTTCCTTTATGTTTTATAAAAAATTCATTTTGAATGGTTCAAAAAAATTTATTTTTGTTAATTTTTATTTTTATTTTAATAAATAATTTTATAAATTATTTTATGTCAATTTCTTATTTATTTGGTTGTGATATAATTTCTTATGGATTAATTTTATTAAGAATATGAATTATTTCTTTAATAATAATAGCAAGTGAATCAATTTATAAATTTAATAATTATATTAATTTTTTTCAAGTTAATATTTTAATATTATTAATTTTATTATTATTAACTTTTAGTAGTTTAAATTTATTTATGTTTTATTTATTTTTTGAAAGAAGATTAATTTTTACTTTATTTTTAATTTTAGGTTGAGGTTATCAACCAGAACGATTACAAGCTGGAGTTTATTTATTGTTTTATACTTTATTAGTTTCTTTACCTATATTAATTGGAATTTTTTTTATTAATAATAAAGTAGGAACAATAAATTTTTATTTATTAAATAATTTTAGACTTGATATAGAAATTTTATATTTTTCAATATTAATAGCTTTTTTAGTAAAAATACCAATATTTTTAGTTCATTTATGATTACCAAAAGCTCATGTTGAAGCTCCGGTTTCAGGATCAATAATTTTAGCAGGAATTATATTAAAATTAGGAGGATATGGGATATTACGAATTTTTTCATTTATTCAATTTATTGGATTTAAATTAAATTTTATATGAATTAGAATTAGATTAGTTGGTGGAGTTTTAGTTAGATTAGTTTGTTTACGACAAACTGATTTAAAAGCATTAATTGCTTATTCTTCTGTTGCTCATATAGGAATTGTGTTGACTGGATTAATAACGTTAACTTTTAGAGGAATATGTAGTTCTTATACTTTAATAATTGCTCATGGATTATGTTCTTCTGGATTATTTTGTTTAGCAAATATTTCTTATGAACGTTTAGGAAGACGAAGTTTATTAATTAATAAAGGATTATTAAATTTTATACCTTCAATAACATTATGATGATTTTTATTAAGTTCAAGAAATATAGCAGCTCCTCCAACTTTAAATTTATTAAGAGAAATTTCTTTAATTAATAGAATTGTTAGATGATCATGAGTTTCTATATTAATATTATCTTTTTTATCTTTTTTTAGAGCTTCTTATACATTATATTTATATTCATATAGACAACATGGAAAAATTTTTGAAGGAATTTATTCATTTAGAGGAGGAATAATTCGAGAATTTTTACTTTTATTTTTACATTGATTTCCTTTAAATTTATTAATTATAAAAAGAGATTTTTGTATATTATGATTATAATTTAAATAGTTTAATAAAAATATTGATTTGTGGTGTCAATGATAAGAATAATCTTTTTAAATTGTGAAAAATTTATCTATTTGTTATATTAGATTTATTATTTTATTTTGTTTTAGATTTATTTCATTCTTTTTTGGAATATATTTTATTATAAATGAATTTAGAATTTTTATTGAATGAGAAGTTGTTTCTTATAATTCTTTAAGAATTATTATAACAGTTTTGTTAGATTGAATAAGATTAATTTTTATATCTTTTGTTTTAATAATTTCATCTTTAGTAATTTTTTATAGAAAAGAATATATAGAAATAGATTATAAAATTAATCGTTTTATTATATTAGTTTTAATATTTGTTACTTCAATAATGTTATTAATTATTAGACCAAATTTAATTAGAATTTTATTAGGATGAGATGGATTAGGATTAATTTCTTACTGTTTAGTAATTTATTTTCAAAATGTAAAATCTTATAATGCTGGTATATTAACAGCTTTATCTAATCGGATTGGAGATGTTGCATTATTATTAGCAATTGCTTGAATATTAAATTATGGAAGATGAAGTTATATTTTTTATTTAGAATTTATAAAAAATAGAAAAGAAATATTAATTATTTGTGGATTAGTAATATTTGCAGCTATAACAAAAAGAGCACAAATTCCATTTTCTTCTTGATTACCTGCTGCTATAGCTGCTCCTACTCCAGTTTCTGCTTTAGTTCATTCTTCTACGTTAGTAACTGCTGGTGTATATTTATTAATTCGATTTAATATTTTGTTAAGTAATAGAATTATAGGGAATTTATTATTATTATTAGCTAGTTTAACAATATTTATATCTGGATTGGGGGCTAATTATGAATTTGATTTAAAGAAAATTATTGCTTTATCAACATTAAGACAATTAGGATTAATAATAAGAATTTTATCTATAGGAAATTATAAATTGGCTTTTTTTCATTTATTAACTCATGCTTTATTTAAAGCATTATTATTTATATGTGCAGGAGTAATTATTCATAATATAAATAATACGCAAGATATTCGTTTAATAGGGGGTTTAAGAATAATAATACCTTTAACTTCTTCTTGTTTTAATATTGCTAATTTAGCTTTATGTGGAATACCTTTTTTAGCTGGATTTTATTCAAAAGATTTAATTTTAGAAATAGTTTCTTTTTCTTATATCAATTTTTTTTCATTTTTTTTATATTTTTTTTCTACAGGATTAACAGTATGCTATTCTTTTCGTTTGGTTTATTATTCAATATCTGGAGATTGTAATTTTTCAAGATTAAATTTATTAAGTGATGAAAGTTGAATTATATTAAAAAGAATATTTGGTTTATTAATTTTAAGAATTTTTGGTGGAAGAATATTAAATTGATTAATTTTTTCTTCTCCAATTTTTATTATTCTTCCTTTTTATTTAAAATTATTAACTTTAATAGTATGTTTAATAGGAGGATTTATAGGATATTTAATTTCTAACATTAGTTTATTTTTTGTTAATAAATCATTTAATAATTATAATTTAACTTATTTTTTAGGTTCAATATGATTTATACCTTTTATTTCTACTTATGGTATTATTAAAAATTTGTTAATATTAGGTATAGCAGTTATTAAATCTTTTGATCAAGGTTGATCAGAATATTTTGGTGGTCAGAAACTTTTTTATATTTTAATTAAAAATTCTCAATTAAATCAGAATTTACAAAATAATAATTTAAAAATTTATTTATTAAGATTTGTTTTTTGAATAATAATTATTTGTATATTTATTATTTTTTTATATTCAAATAGCTTATAATTAGAGTGTAATATTGAAGATATTAAGGAGATAATTTATCTTTGAATATAATGAATTTTTTTTAGTAATTTATAAAAATTTTTTAATTTTACAATGAAAATGTAATGTTTTAATTAAACTATATAAATAGAAATATAAATGGAATTTAACCATTAAAAGTGAAAAGTTAGCAGCTTTTTCTTGAACATCATATTTCTTTAATTGGAATTTTTATTCAATTTTATCATTAACAATGATAAGCCTCTTTTTGGCTTCAATTAATTTAAAAATTAAGAATAAGGGTAATTTACCTAAAATTAGGTCGAAACTAATTGCAATTTATTGCTTCATATTCATTAAGATAGATTGAATAAATTCAATATTTTTTGAATGCAAATCAAATGTTATAATTAACTACGATCCTTTAATTTGATCAATTTAATATACCTTGGTTTCATTCATGATATAAACCTAGCAATAAAATTAAAATAAAAATAATTGAAGTAATTGTTCATATAATTATATTAGAAAATTTTAAAATTAAAATAATTGGTAAAATTAATGCAATTTCAACATCAAAAATTAAAAAAATAATTGTAATTAAAAAGAATCGTAAAGAAAAAGGTAAACGAGAAGAAGATTTTGGATCAAATCCACATTCAAAAGGAGAAGATTTTTCTCGATCAATAATAGTTTTTTTTGACAAAATTGAAGCTAAAAATATAACTAAAATTGAAATTATTAAAATAATTGTTCTAATTAAAAAAATTGATAAAATTATCTATACTATATTTTATAGACTTTATGATTGGAAGTCAAATATACTTTTTATATTATATAGATAATTAATTATCCTCCTCATCAATAAATTGAAACATAAAGGAATAATCATACAATATCAACAAAATGTCAATATCATGCAGCGGCTTCAAATCCAAAGTGATGATTTTTTGAAAAATGATTATTTAAATGACGTATTAAACAAATTAATAAAAATGTTGTTCCAATTAATACATGGATTCCATGGAATCCTGTTGCTATAAAAAATGTTGAGCCATAAACTGAATCTGCAATTGTAAATGGAGATTCTATATATTCATATGCTTGTAATATAGTAAAATAAATTCCTAAGATAACTGTAAAAAATAATCCTTGAGTAGCTTGAGAATGATTTCTTTCTATAAGTCTATGATGAGCTCAAGTAACAGTAATTCCTGATGTTAATAAAATAACTGTATTTAATAAAGGAATTTGAAATGGATTAAAAGGTTTAATTCCCAATGGGGGTCAAATAGCACCTAATTCAACTGATGGAGAAAGACTTCTATGAAAAAAAGCTCAAAAAAATGAAAAAAAAAATAAAATTTCAAATAAAATAAATAAAATTATTCCTCATCGTAATCCAATAACTACTGTGTTTGTATGTAATCCTTGATAAGTTCCTTCTCGTGAAATATCACGTCATCATTGATAAACAGTTAAAATAGTAATAATATTACCTAATAAAAATAATGAAACATCATATTGATGAAATCATTTTACTAAACCTGAAACAGTTGTTATAGCTCCGATTGATGCTGTTAATGGTCATGGTCTATAATCAACAAGATGAAATGGATGATTTGAATGAGTTGACATTAATTTACTTCTCTAGAATATAATGTACTTAAAACAGCAAATACATATGATTGAATAATAGCAACAGCTGATTCTAATATTAATAAAGCAATTTGTGTAATAATTAAAATATTTAATAAAATTAAAGATATTGAAGGTCCTGTATTTCCTAATAAAGTTAATAATAAATGTCCAGCAATTATATTTGCAGTAAGTCGAACTGCTAATGTTCCTGGTCGAATTACATTTCTAATTGTTTCAATACATACTATAAAAGGTATTAGAATTGAAGGAGTTCCTTGTGGTACTAAATGAGTAAATATGTGTTGTGTATTATTAATTCATCCAAATAATATAAAAGATAATCATAGAGGAAGAGCTAAAGTTAATGTTAATGTTAAATGACTTGTTCTTGTAAAAATATAAGGAAATAAACCTATAAAATTATTAAATAAAATTATTGAAAATAAGGATACAAAAATAAAAGTTGATCCATTAAAACCTATTGGTTCTAATAAAATTTTAAATTCTTTATGAAGTGTTAATAAAATTGTATTTCAAAAAATATGATAACGAGATGGTATTAATCAATATATTGAAGGAATTAATAAAATTCCTAAAAATGTTCTTAATCAATTTAATGATAAATTAAAAATTCTTGTAGAAGGATCAAATACACTAAATAAATTTGTTATCATTTTCAATTTAATGAATTTTGTAAAATATTTCTATTTATTAAATTAGATTTAGGTATTTTAGGAGTAAATAAATAATAATTTATTATATTAAAAATTAAAAATGAAATTGAAAAAATAATAAATAAACTTAATCAATTAATAGGAGCTATTTGTGGAATTAAAAAATATCTAATAAATTTTGATAATTTTAGTTTGACAAACTAATGTTATACAATTTAACTAATTTTTTCATTAGAAGTAAGTGCTAATTTACTATAAAATGGTTTAAGAGACCAGTACTTGCTTTCAGTCATCTAATGAAGAATTTAAATTATTAGAAATTCATTTAATAAAATAATTTGTTGTAATTCTTTCGATTACAATTGGTATAAAACTATGATTTGCTCCACAAATTTCTGAACATTGACCATAAAATAAACCTGGACGATTAATTAAAAAATTAGTTTGATTTAAACGTCCAGGAGTTCCATCAACTTTAACACCTAATGAAGGAATTGTCCATGAATGAATTACATCAGCTGCTGTTACTAAAATTCGAATTTGTGAGTTTATAGGTAAAATAATTCGATTATCGACATCTAATAATCGAAAATTATTTTCTATTAATTCATTAATAGGAATTATATAAGAATCAAATTCAATATTTAAAAAATCAGAATATTCATAAGTTCAATATCATTGATGACCAATTGCTTTTAATGTAATTGAAGGTTCATTAATTTCATCAAGAAGATAAAGTAATCGTAAAGATGGAAATGCAATAAATAATAAAATAATTGCTGGAAGAATAGTTCAAATAATTTCAATAGTTTGTCCATGTAATAAATATCGATTTACAAATTGATTAAAAAATAATATAAATATTAAATATCCAACTAAAATAGTAATTATAAATAGAATTAATAATGCATGATTATGAAAAAAAGTTAATTGTTCTATTAATGGTGAAGAACTATCTTGTAAACCTAAGTTTGCTCATGTTGACATAAGTTTCTAAAAAAAGTAAATTACTTTATATATGAAGCTTAAATTCATTGCACTAATCTGCCATATTAGAAATTTGTTAATAATGGTAATTCAGAATAACTATGTTCAGAAGGTGGAGTATTTTGTAATCATTCAATAGAAGAATTTAATTGAATTGGAAATAATACTTGACGTTTAGAAATTATACTTTCTCAAATAATATAAAAAAAATATAAAATACCTAATAATGAAATTGTTGATCCAATTGAAGAAATTATATTTCATGCTGTATAAGCATCTGGATAGTCAGAATAACGACGTGGTATACCAGCTAATCCTAAAAAATGTTGAGGAAAAAAAGTTAAATTTACTCCAATAAATATAATAATAAATTGTCTTTTTAGTATTTTATTATTTAATGTTAAACCTATAAACAAAGGATATCAATGTACAAATCCTGCTATAATAGCAAATACAGCTCCTATAGATAGTACATAATGGAAATGTGCAACTACGTAATAAGTATCATGTAAAATAATATCAATTGAAGAGTTAGCAAGAATTACTCCTGTAAGTCCTCCAACTGTAAATAAAAATACAAATCCTAGTGATCATAATGTAGCTGGAGAATAATTTATTTGTGTTCCATATAAAGTTGCTAATCAACTAAAAATTTTAATTCCTGTTGGAACAGCAATAATTATTGTTGCTGATGTAAAATAAGCTCGTGTATCAACATCTATTCCAACAGTAAATATATGATGAGCTCAAACAATAAATCCTAATAAACCAATAGCTAATATTGCATAAATTATTCCTAAAGCTCCAAAAGTTTCTTTTTTTCCTGATTCTTGACTAATAATATGAGAAATTATTCCAAATCCTGGTAAAATTAGAATATAAACTTCTGGATGACCAAAAAATCAAAATAAATGTTGGTAAAGAATTGGATCTCCTCCACCAGCAGGATCAAAAAATGATGTATTTAAATTTCGATCTGTTAATAATATAGTAATAGCTCCTGCTAAAACTGGTAAAGATAGTAAAAGTAATAATGCTGTAATAGAAACTGATCATACAAATAAAGGTATACGATCAAATGTAATCCCTGTTGATCGTATATTAATTACAGTAGTAATAAAATTTACAGCTCCTAAAATTGAAGAAATACCAGCTAAATGTAAAGAAAAAATTGCTAAATCAACAGAAGCTCCTCCATGAGCAATAATTGATGATAAAGGAGGATAAACTGTTCAACCTGTACCAGCTCCACTTTCTACTATTCTTCTTATTAATAAAAGAACTAAAGCAGGAGGTAAAAGTCAAAAACTTATATTATTTATTCGTGGAAAAGCTATATCTGGTGCTCCTAATATTAATGGTACTAATCAATTTCCAAATCCACCAATTATAATAGGTATAACTATAAAAAAAATTATAATAAATGCATGAGCTGTAACAATTACATTATAAATTTGATCATTTCCAATTAGTGAACCAGGATGACCTAATTCAATTCGAATTAATATTCTTAAAGATGTTCCAATTATACTTGATCAAGCTCCGAAAATAAAATATAAAGTTCCAATATCTTTATGATTTGTAGAAAATAGCCATTGTTGCGATTAATGGATTAAATGGCTGATAATAGGTAATAAATTGTAAATTTATTTATGAGAATAATTCTCTTTAATCAAAGCTTTATAGTCAATAATGATATTAGACTGCAATTCTAAAGGAGTAAAATTAAAATTACTAAGGCTTAAAAGATTATTCTTATATTTATAACTTTGAAGGTTATTAGTTTTTTTAACTTAAAACCTTACATTATGAAATATAAAGATGAAATTAAAAAAAATCCAAATGAAGAAAAAAAAGATAAAATTATTAATATAATTATATTAATTGGTTTATAAATTGATTTATTAAATCAATTATTTTCATAATAATTTAATATAAATGCTCTATATGATAATCGAATATAAAAATATAAAGTAATTAATGTTATTATTAATATAAAAGTTAATAAAAATAATTGATTATTTATTACTAATGTTTGAATTACAATTCATTTTGGAAAAAATCCTAAAAAAGGGGGTAAACCACCTAAAGACAATAAATTAAAAAAAATAAAAAATTTTATAACTTTTGAATTAAAAAATAATGAAAATAATTGATTTATATAAGAAATTTTAAATATATCTAATAAAAAAATTATTGAGAATGTTAAAAATGAATAAAATAAAAAATAAATTATTCAAATAGAATTTCTTTCATATATTGCTGCAAGTATTCAACTTAAATGATTAATAGAAGAATAAGCTATTAATTTTCGTAAAGAAGTTTGATTTAAACCTCCTAAAGCTCCAATTATTCTAGAAAGAATAATTCTTGTAATAATTAATGGCTTATAAATTATATATGAAATTAATATTAAAGGAGCAATTTTTTGTCATGTTAATAAAATTAATGCATTTATTCATGATAAACCTTCAACTACATTAGGGAATCAAAAATGAAATGGAGCTGAACCTCTTTTTAATAATAAAGATGAAATAATTATAATTTCTATAAAATTATTATTTTTATTAAAATTTATTAAAAATAAAATAATTCCAAATAAAAATATTGATGAAGCTAATGCTTGGACTAAAAAATATTTTAAAGATGATTCAGTTGATATTAATTTATTATCTCTTATAAAGGGGATAAAAGACAATAAATTAATTTCTAAACCTATTCAAGTTCCTAGTCATGAATTAGCTGAAATAGAAATTAAGGTTCTTATAATTAAAATTCTTAAAAATATTATTTTTGATGAATTATTTATAATTAAAAAGAAAAGGATTAAAACCTTTATAAATGGGGTATGAGCCCAGTAGCTTTTTTAGCTTATCTTTTTAAATAATATATTTTAGTGTATGATGCACAAAAGTTTTTGATACTTTTAGAAATAGTTTAATTCTATTAAATATAATGAATATAATATAATTATATAATTTACCCTATCAAGGTAACCCTTTTATCAGGCAATTCATT